GTCATATTATGTAATGGGTTTGTAACAATGTATAGCGAATTTTTCCACATGCTATTTAAGAAAAAAATATACATCGGTCCTCGTTTTGGGGGTTTTTCGAGATCACCTTGTATATTAGGGGGGAGGGGGGGTTTTTCCCAAAAAAAATTTTTTTTCTTCTAATTAACCTTCGTTGAGCAGAGGGGTAATTTTTATGAATTTTTATATGCCCGAATGTTGAAGCATGTACTAGGATTATTATGTGTCAGTTTTCATTCATTTTCGATGGAAATTGGGTTAATTTGCGGATGAATCTAATGGTTTTATTAAACCTATGTTGCATTAATCAAAAAACCCAAACTTGACTACCATGACCTAATAATCTCTATCCCTTTCAGTAATGGTCAACTTGATAAACGTATCTCATGAATGAGAGTAATGAGTATTATTATGGAATATCGAGGTGGGCGCAATCAGATCTCAGTGTTCCAGGTCAGCTCTCCTGGAGCAGTGTAATATAGCTTCATACCGAAAAAAAAAAGCTGGGAGGACTGTAAATCTTGATACAATTAAGAGCCATATGACAATTAAGGGAACTAGGGGACTGGGAGTTCTGACGCGTCTGAACCATGGGTATCTTAAGGTTGCCAAATGCCAGCATTTGATCAATTGTAGGGGATTAATGAAATACCGTCCCACAAACCGTTGACTATATACCTATATTAATGGGATGGTCGGTTCTTACCAACCCGAAAGGATAGTTTTGTTAAGATCATTAAAATGAGGGTTAAGAGTTTTAATGCTATTGAAATGTAGTTATTAGTGTTATGAGGATTAATAGTAGAATTGTAATGGAATAATGGTTAGTTAGGATATGCTCGATTAATAGTATGAATGTTATTTAAGTAGAGGAATATAAGTTAATGGTCAATATATATCGTAATAGTTATGAAGTAGGTGATTATCTGTCAAAGGTCGTTATTGAATGAGTGGAAAGTACGTATATTAGGAAAATGTGGGCCAAATAAAATTGATGTCTATCTGACTTGCATTTTTTAAAATTTTTGCAATGATTAGTGTATGAATCATGCATGATTTGTGCGCATAAAAATGTAATGATTTTTACATTAATTATGCATGAATTTTGCGTAAATCATGCATGATTTGTGCGCATAAAAATGTAATGATTTTTACATTAATTATGCATGAATTTTGCGTAAATCATGCATGATTTGTGCGCATAAAAATGTAATGATTTTTACATTAATTATGCATGAATTTTGCGTAAATCATGCATGATTTGTGCGCATAAAAATGTAATGATTTTTACATGAATCGTGCGTGAATTGTGCATGATTCGTGCGTATAAAAATGTAATGATTTTTACATGAATCGTGCATGAATTTTGCGTAAATCATGCATGATTTGTGCATGATTCGTGCGTGAATTGTGCATGAATTGTGCGTATAAAAATGTAATGATTTTTACATGAATCGTGCGTGAGTTGTGCATGATTCGTGCGTGAATTGTGCGTGAATTGTGCGTGATTCGTGCGTGATTCGTGCGTGATTCGTGCGTGATTCGTGCAAGATTCGTGCAAGATTCGTGCATGATTTGTGCATGATTTGTGCGTGATTTGTGCGTGATTTGTGCGTGATTCGTGCGTGATTTGTGCGTGATTCGTGCGTGATTCGTGCGTGATTCGTGCGTGAATTGTGCATGATTTGTGCATGATTTGTGCGTGATTCGTGCGTGATTCGTGCGTGAATTGTGCATGATTTGTGCATGATTTGTGCGTATAAAAATGTAATGATTTTTACATGAATCGTGCGTGAATTGTGCATGAATTTTGCGTGAATTGTGCATGATTTGTGCGTATAAAAATGTAATGATTTTTACATGAATCGTGCGTGAATTGTGCATGAATTTTGCGTGAATTGTGCATGATTTGTGCGTATAAAAATGTAATGATTTTTACATGAATCGTGCGTGAATTGTGCATGAATTTTGCATGAATTTTGCATGAATTTTGCATGAATTTTGCGTGAATTGTGCATGATTTGTGCGTATAAAAATGTAATGATTTTTACATGAATCGTGCGTGAATTGTGCATGAATTTTGCATGAATTTTGCATGAATTTTGCATGAATTTTGCGTGAATTGTGCATGATTTGTGCGTATAAAAATGTAATGATTTTTACATGAATCGTGCATGAATTTTGCATGAATTTTGCATGAATTTTGCATGAATTGTGCATGAATTTTGCGTGAATTGTGCATGATTTGTGCGTATAAAAATGTAATGATTTTTACATGAATCGTGCATGAATTTTGCATGAATTTTGCGTGAATTGTGCATGAATTTTGCGTGAATTGTGCATGAATTTTGCGTGAATTGTGCATGATTTGTGCGTATAAAAATGTAATGATTTTTACATGAATCGTGCATGAATTTTGCATGAATTTTGCATGAATTTTGCATGAATTTTGCATGAATTGTGCATGATTTGTGCGTATAAAAATGTAATGATTTTTACATGAATCGTGCGTGAGTTGTGCGTGATTCGTGCATAATTCGTGCGTGAATTGTGCATGATTTGTGCGTATAAAAATGTAATGATTTTTACATGAATTGTGCGTGAATTGTGCATGAATTTTGCGTGAATTGTGCATGATTCGTGCGTATAAAAATGTAATGATTTTTACATGAATCGTGCATGAATTTTGCATGAATTTTGCATGAATTGTGCGTATAAAAATGTAATGATTTTTACATGAATCGTGCATGAATTTTGTGATTTGTGCATGATTTGTGCGTATAAAAATGTAATGATTTTTACATGAATTGTGCGTGAATTGTGCATGAATTTTGCATGAATTGTGCATGATTCGTGCGTATAAAAATGTAATGATTTTTACATGAATCGTGCATGAATTTTGCGTGAATTGTGCATGATTCGTGCGTGATTCGTGCGTGAATTGTGCATGAATTTTGCGTGAATTGTGCGTGAATTTTGCGTGAATTGTGCATGATTCGTGCGTATAAAAATGTAATGATTTTTACATTAGTTAGGGGTTCAGGGTGTGGTTAATTTTTGGGTGGATGCGTGTAATTATTTGTGGTTTGGAAATTTGGTTTTGGTGGGTAGACGAAGGATTTCTGTGTTGGGTTTCCGCGACATGCACTAATCATGCACGATTATTGGGTAATCATGCATGATTAGTGTGTACTTATATTTTTTTGTTAAAATATATATGTACGTTATACCAAAATATCCGCAGGGGATAGTTTAGGTAGAATCTCAGCTTTGGGAGCTGAGGGTAAGAGTTTGATTCTCTTTCCCTTGATGCTTTGAGGAGGATTTGAACTTCCGGTTTTCGATTTACAAGATCGACGCTTTAAAATTAAGCTATCAAAACATTGATTTAGGTTAAGTATTTTATTTTCATATCAGCTGAATAATGGCATTATGATAAGGATTAGGGAGAAGTAGAGGATGGAGGCAATTTGGCCCACAAGGATAAAGGGTTGTTCAACTGGTTGTCCTCCAATTCATGTTAGAATAATTGTGTCTGTAATGAATATTCAAAAGGTTAATTGGGTGAAAGGTCGGAAAATACTGCTTTGTTGTTTTGAGATGTGGAGGAGGGGAATAAATATTAGGATTATAATGGAGAATAGGAGGGCTAGTACCCCTCCTAATTTATTAGGGATTGAGCGTAAGATGGCGTAGGCAAATAGGAAATACCATTCAGGTTTAATATGTGGAGGAGTAACAAGTGGGTTAGCTGGGATGAAGTTGTCAGCGTCTGTGAGGAGATTAGGGAGGAATAATGTTAGTAAGATGAGAATTAAGATTAAGATAAAGAAACCAGAAATGTCTTTTTGTAAAAAGTATGGGTGGAAAGAAATTTTGTCTATGTCAGAATTTAATCCAAGTGGATTGTTTGAACCTGTTTCGTGAAGGAATAGGAGGTGTATTATAGTTATGGCAATGATAAGAAAAGGGAGCAAGAAGTGGAGGGTAAAAAAACGCGTTAGAGTGGCGTTGTCTACTGAGAAACCTCCTCAGATTCATTGAACTAGTGTATTGCCAATGTAAGGAAGGGCGGATATAAGGTTGGTGATAACTGTGGCACCTCAGAATGATATTTGTCCTCAGGGAAGGACGTAGCCTATGAAGGCTGTAGCTATAAGTAGGATTAGTAGAATTACTCCAATATTTCATGTTTCTTTAAGAAGGTAAGAGCCGTAGTAGAGTCCTCGGGCAATATGGAGATAAATACAAATAAAGAATAATGAGGCTCCGTTAGCGTGAATATTACGAATTAATCAGCCATAATTAACATCATGACAAATATGTATTACTGAAGAAAAGGCCATTGAGATGTCTGGGGTGTAGTGTATGGCTAGAAATAGTCCTGTAACGATTTGGATCATTAAACAGAGGATTATAAGTGAGCCGAAGTTTCATCAGATTGAAATATTTGATGGTGCGGGGAGATCAATTAAGGCGTGATTAATAATTTTGAAGAGGGGATGTGTTTTTCGGATATTTATGGTCATTATTATTCTTATAGTTGAATTAACAACGATAGTTTTTCAAGTTGTTGGTCTTGGTTAAAATCCAGGTGGGAATAATGGTTTATTTTATATTTATGATATTAATATTTTTTGTTTTGGGTTTGGTGGCGGTAGCGTCAAATCCTGCACCTTATTTTGCTGCATTAGGATTGGTTATGGTTGCTGGAGTTGGATGTGTTTTGTTGGTGGGGTATGGTGGGTCTTTTTTGTCTTTAGTTTTATTTTTAATTTATTTAGGGGGAATGTTGGTGGTGTTTGCTTATACTGCGGCGCTTGCTGCTGAGCCTTATCCTGAATCGTGAGGTGATTGGTCTGTATTAATTTATGTAATTGTTTATTTGTTTGGTATTTTTTTGGTTGGTAAGCATTTTTTTGTTGGATGATGAAATTTATATATTATTGGGAGTGAAGAAGTGAGTAGTTTAGAGATGATTCGTGGTGATTTTGGTGGAGTAGCTTTATTATATTCTGGTGGAGGTATGATGTTAATATTAAGTGGTTGGGTGTTGCTTTTAACATTGTTTGTTATTCTTGAATTAACTCGGGGTTTATCTTGGGGTGCATTGCGTTCTGTTTAAATTAAAATGATTGTGGCTATTATTAAAGTTAGGAAAAATAATATTAGGTAGGTTTTAATTAATCCTTGTTGTGGTTGGGTGGATAATTTGATGAGGGGTAATTGTTGAATAAAGTTACTTTTTGGTCCTATTTTTTCATTTCAGGTTAGATCAATTAAATGTGTTGAAATATGTTGGGCTCAGTTTAAATTAATTTTTGGTATTAGGCGGTGAATAGTTTGTGGGAAAAATCCTAATATATTAGAGAAGTGGTGTGTTGATAGGGTTGGAACAATTTTTAATTGAGTGTTGGTTAAGTTAGCTAGTTCTAGTGCTAATAGAAGGCCGGTAATAGTAATTAGTAGTGCGGATAATTTAAGTAATGGATTTATGGTTATGATTTGAGTTTTTGACGGGGGTAAGTTTGTGGTGATGATTAGGCCGGCAAGAATGCTTCCGTAAGCGAGGCGTTTAATTGGATTAATAATTAAATAATTATTTTCATTAATAGGGGAGAGAGGTGAGAATCGTGGATAATTTATTAGGGTAAAAAAGACAAGTCGTAGACTGTAAATAGCGGTGAAGGAGGTTGCAATAAGAGTTAAGGTAAGGGCTCAGGCGTTTAGGTGGGAAGTGTTTATTGCTTCAATGATATTATCTTTTGAAAAAAATCCGGATAAAAAGGGTATTCCTATAAGGGCAAGGCTACCAATTGTAAAGGAGGTGGAGGTAAAAGGTAAAAGTTTATGGAGTCCTCCTATTTTGCGAATATCTTGTTCGTCATTCAGGCTATGGATAATTGAGCCGGAACAGAGAAAGAGTATTGCTTTGAAAAAAGCGTGAGTACAAATGTGAAGAAATGCTAGTTGGGGTTGGTTTAAGCCGATTGTAATTATTATTAAGCCAAGTTGGCTGGATGTTGAGAAGGCAATAATTTTTTTGATGTCATTTTGGGTAAGGGCACAGGCAGCTATAAATAGGGTGGTTAATGCACCTAAGCATAAGCATGTTGAGAGAATTAAAGAATTATCTTGTATTAATGGATGAAGTCGGATCAATAGGAAAATTCCGGCAACAACTATTGTACTGGAATGTAATAGGGCAGAGACTGGTGTGGGTCCTTCTATAGCTGAAGGGAGTCATGGATGGAGTCCAAATTGAGCAGATTTGCCTGCTGCGGCTAAGATTAGGCCAAAAAGGGGTAAAGTTAGGTTTTCGTTTTTGAATAAGAAGAGTTGTTGGATTTCTCATGAATTAAGATTTATAGCTAATCAGGCTATACTTATGATAAGTCCGATATCACCTAAACGGTTATAAATAATAGCTTGTAGAGCTGCGGTGTTTGCGTCTGTTCGGCTATATCATCAGCCAATTAGTAGGAAAGATATAATTCCAACCCCCTCCCATCCAATGAAAAGTTGGAATAAATTATTGGCTGAAACAAGAATGATTATGGTAATTAAGAAAAGGAGAAGGTATTTGAAGAAGCGGTTAATATTAGGGTCTGAGTGTATGTATCATAAAGCGAATTCTAGGATGGATCATGTTACGTATAGGGCAATAGGGATAAAAATAATTGAATAAATGTCAAATTTGAAGCTTATATTAATATTGAAGGGTCCTATATTAATTCAATTATAATTAGTTGTAATTGATTCTAGGCCTTGATCAAGGTAAATAAATAAGGGGATTAAACTGATGAAAAATGATGTTTTTACGGCTGTTATAACATGTGTAGAAGATCAGTCATGTTTAAGTTTTTTAGGTGAGAGGGTTGTTAGTAAGGGGTATAATAGGGTTAAAAAAATGATAAGAAAGGTTGAATTGAAAATGATATTCATAGCTCTTGCTTGGAATTGCACTAAGAATTTTTGGTTCCTAAGACCAATAGATAACTATTATCTTTCAAAAGCTAAGTGAGCCATGGATTTGAACCATGGAAATTGAGAATTAGCAGTTCTTAATGTTCCAAACCTCTCTTGGTGATTAAAAAGATTTTAACTTTTATTTTTAGAATCACAATCTAATGTTTTTGTTAAACTATAATTACAGCAAGTTCAGCCTCAAATTAATTCTGGTTTAAGAATTAGTAGAAGTGTGGGAATAAGGTGTAGGTTAAGAAGAAGATGTTCTCGTGTGTGTGTTGGATAAATGGAAAGTAGGTGTTGTGGAGTTGGTCCTCGTTGGGTTATTAGGAATATATATAGGGAGTAAGAAGCAGTAATTAATACTCCAAAGCCAGTTAGGAGAATGGTTCAGTTGGATCAATTAAATAAGGAGGTAATGATAAGAAGTTCACCTATTAAATTGATGGTCGGAGGAAGGGCGAGGTTGGCAAGGTTAGTAAGGAATCATCAGGTGGCTATTAGGGGTAAAATAATTTGGGTTCCTCGTGCTAGTAATAGGGTTCGGCTATGTATGCGTTCATAGTTAGTATTGGCTAAACAGAACAGGGTGGAGGAGATTAGGCCGTGTGCAATTATCAATGTAATTGCTCCTGCGAAGCTTCATGGTGTTTGGATTAAAATTGCTCCGGCTACTAAACCTATATGGCTTACTGATGAATAAGCGATTATAGATTTTAGGTCTGTTTGTCGTAGGCAAATTGAGCTGGTTATAATAATCCCTCAAATGGCTAGAATTATAAATGGATAGGCTATTTCTTTAGTAAGAGGATTTAATATTACAATAATTCGTATTATACCATAACCACCTAATTTTAGTAGAATTGCAGCTAGAATTATGGAGCCGGCAATGGGTGCTTCGACGTGTGCTTTTGGGAGTCATAGATGAACTCCATAAAGAGGTATTTTTACAAGGAAGGCAGTAAGACAGGCAGTTCATCAGAATTTATCAGCTCATGTGGTTAGGTCAAGTTGGGAATATTGTATAATAAGTATTGATAATGAGCCAATATTATTTTGTATAATGAGAAGGGCAATTAGTAATGGGAGAGAACCTATAAGGGTATAAAATAGAAAATATGTTCCTGCATTTAATCGTTCAGTCTGATTACCTCATCGGGTAATAATAATGAGTGTTGGAATTAATGTGGCTTCAAATGTTACGTAAAATATAATTATTTCTGTAGCACTAAATGCCAGGATGAGGAAGGTTTGTAGTGAAATTAGGAGTATAATGTATGTTCGTTGTCGAATAATTGGTTCTATATATATATGGTTTTGGCTGGCTAGAATTATTAATGGTAGAAGTCAGCAAGTAAGAATTAGTAAAGGGGCTGATAGGGGATCAATACCTAAATACTGATTTAAGAAGTCTCATCCTATATCAGTATTTCATTTAAATCATAATAAGCTGAGTGATGCAATTAGAAGGCTGTGTGTTGTAATAATGGTTCATAATCATTTTTTAGGGGTGAGTCATGAAACAAAGAATAATATAATTGTTGGAATAAGGATTTTTAACATTGGAGGAGATTAAGATTTTGTAGGTGGTCGGAACCATGAGTGCGTGTTGTAGCTACTAGGAGGGCGAGACCTGTGCCTGCTTCACAGGCAGAAAATGTTAGTAAAATTATTGGAGCGATGGAGTGAGAAGTATAATTTAATATTATTGATCAAATCGAGATTAAGATAAATAAGGATAATATTATCCCTTCTAAGCATAGGAGGGCTGATAGAAGATGTTTGCGATGAAATGCAAGGCCTATAAGTCCTAAAATGAATGCTGAATAAAGACTGAAATATAAGATGGACATAAGATATTTATGGATTTTTACCATAATTCATTGAGTCGAAATCAATAGTCTTGTTTGGACTAAATATCTTATTCTGCTCATTCAAGTCCCCCTTGAATTCATTCGTAGATTAAACCTAGTGTTAATAAAATTAAGATAATAAATGTTCAGAATAAGGTTATAAGTGGTGTATCAAGTTGATTACTTCATGGTAGTGGTAAAAGGAGGGCAATTTCCAGGTCAAAGAGAAGGAATAGAATAGCTACTAGAAAGAAACGTAGTGAAAAAGGGAGGCGGGAATTTCCTAGTGGGTCGAAGCCACATTCAAATGGGGATAATTTTTCATTGTCTGGATTTAGGGAAGGGAGTCAAAAAGCGATGAAAGCAAGTGTTAGGGAAATGAGGGCTGTAATAACGACAGATGAAATGATAAGGTTCATTACTTTTCCTTGGATTATAACCAAGATTAAGTGATTGGAAATCACTTGTACTAATTTATACTAGAAAGGTATTTATGAACCTCATCAATAGATGGATACGTAAAGGAAAAGTCATACTACATCTACGAAATGTCAGTATCAGGCAGCAGCTTCGAAGCCGAAATGGTGTTCTGATGTAAAATGATATTGGATTTGTCGTAGTAAGCAGACAGTAAGAAATGTTGAACCAATAATGACATGGAGACCGTGGAAGCCTGTGGCAACAAAAAATGTTGAGCCGTAAACGCTGTCAGCAATGGTGAATGAAGCTTCATAATATTCTATAGTTTGGAGGGCAGTGAAGTAAAATCCAAGAATCACAGTTAGGGTTAGTGCTTGAATAGTTTCTTTACGGTTACCTTGTATTAAACTATGGTGGGCTCAGGTTACTGTGACACCGGAGGCTAGTAGGACTGCAGTATTTAAAAGTGGAACTTCAAAAGGATCAAGTGGATTAATTCCTGTTGGGGGTCAACATCCTCCTAGTTCAGGAGTTGGAGCTAAACTTGAGTGATAAAAGGCTCAGAAAAAACCTAAGAAGAAGAAAACTTCTGATGTAATAAATAAAATTATACCGTAGCGAAGTCCTTTTTGTACGGGGAGAGTGTGGTGACCTTGGAATGTTCCTTCTCGAATAATATCTCGTCATCATTGAATTATAGTTAATAGGAGAAGGATTAATCCTAAATAGAGGAGGGATAGGGAATGGAAGTGAAATCAAATGGCTAAGCCTGATGTTATTAGTAGGGCAGCAATAGCTCCTGTTAATGGTCATGGGCTAGGATCAACTATGTGATATGCATGTATTTGGTGAGCCATTAAACGTTTTCTTGTAGATAAAGGCTTAGTAAGAGGACAAAAACATATGCTTGGATTATTGCTACGGCAACTTCTAGAATAGTTAATAAAAGTAGGATTAGGGAAGTTAATAATGCTATAGTTGGTATTATAGTAATAAGAACGAAGGCAGCGGTAGCAATTAATTGTATAAGAAGGTGGCCAGCTGTCAAATTAGCGGTAAGTCGGACTCCTAGGGCTAGGGGGCGGATAAATAGGCTGATAGTTTCGATAATAATTAAGATTGGAATAAGGGGAGTTGGTGTACCTTCAGGTAATAAATGGCCTAAAGCAATAGTTGGTTGATTAAATAATCCAATTAGTACGGTTATTAATCATAAAGGAATGGCAAATGCTATATTAAGTGATAATTGGGTTGTAGGTGTAAAGGTATAAGGGAGGAGTCCTAGAAGGTTAATGGTAATTAGAAATAACATTAATGCGGTAAGAATTAAAGCTCATTTATGGCCTCCAAAATTTAAGGGTTGAATAAGTTGATTTGTAAATCGGTTAATAAATCAGGCTTGAAGAGTTGTTAGTCGATTATTTAATCATCGGTTAGTGGGAGTTGGAAAAATTAATCATGGAATTGAAATTGCTAAAGCAAATAATGGAATTCCAAAGAGTGATGGGCTTAAAAATTGATCAAAAAAGTTTAAGTTCATGGTCAATTTCAGGATTCAGGTTTAGTTTTTTTAACATTTTTGGGTGTTGGATTATCATTGAAAAGGTGATGTATAATTTTTTTTGGTAAAATTGAAAGGAAAATTATTCATGAAAATATTAGGATAATGAATCAGGGGTGTGGATTTAGTTGAGGCATACACCAAGGGTGTTAGGGAATCACCAGTTTTTAGCTTAAAAGGCTAACGCTTTACCCAGTTTAGCTTCTTGATGAAATTTCTTTTAATATTAATGAAGATCAGTTTTCAAAATGTTCTAGTGGAATTGCTTCTACTACAATTGGTATAAAGCTGTGATTGGCACCGCAAATTTCTGAACATTGGCCGTAGAAAATTCCTGGGCGGGATACGATGAAGGCAGTTTGGTTAAGTCGACCTGGAACAGCATCTATTTTTACTCCTAGAGATGGGACGGTTCATGAATGTAGAACATCTTCTGCAGAAACTAGGACTCGGATTGGTGATTCTATTGGTACAATTATGCGGTGATCGGTTTCTAGTAGACGGAATTGTCCTGGGGTTAAATCTTGTGTTTGAATTATGTAAGAATCGAATATTAGGTCTTCATAATCTGTATATTCATAACTTCAGTATCATTGATGGCCTATTGCTTTAATAGTAAGGTGTGGATCATTAATTTCGTCTATTAAGTAAAGGATTCGTAGGGATGGGAGGGCAATTAGAATAAGGATAATAGCGGGGAGGATAGTTCATACGATTTCAATTTCTTGTGAATCAAGAATATATTTATTTGTAAGTTTTGTAGACACTATTGCTAAAATAATGTAAAGAACCAAGGCGCTAATCAAAAATACAATTATTAATGTGTGGTCGTGAAAATGTAGAAGTTCTTCCATAACAGGGGAGGCTGCATCTTGAAATCCTATTTGTGATGGGTGTGCCATTAGATTTAAGATACGTGAGATTTTAACTCACAATTCTATTCTGACAAGATAGGATAATGAATTTTATTAGTATCTTATCTAAAGAAAGTGGCAGAGTGGTGATGTGGTTGGCTTGAAACTAACATATGGGGGTTCAATTCCTTCCTTTCTTGTTATATGGAGGTTCGTTGTACTTGAACGAATGCTGGTTCTTCATAAGTATGATAAGGAGGTGGGCAACCATGAAGTCATTCTACATTTGTATGTGGGAGTTCAATAGATAAAACTTCTCGTTTGGAAACAAATGCTTCTCAGAGGATAAATAAAAATATAATTACGGCAACTAAAGAGATTAAAGAACCAATTGAGGAGACGGTATTTCAGAGAGCGTATGCATCTGGATAATCAGAATACCGTCGTGGTATGCCTGCAAGACCTAAGAAATGTTGTGGAAAGAAAGTTAAATTGACTCCAATAAATATTAATGTGAATTGAATTTTAGTTCAGGTAGAATGTAGGGTAAAGCCTGAAATTAATGGGAATCAGTGAACGAAGCCTGCTATAATGGCAAATACTGCTCCTATTGATAGGACATAGTGGAAATGGGCTACTACATAATAGGTATCGTGAAGAACAATATCCAAAGATGAATTAGCTAAAACAACTCCTGTTAAGCCACCTACTGTGAATAAAAAAATAAAACCTAGGGCTCATAGAAGTGGAGTCTCTCATTTAATTGAGCCTCCGTGAAGAGTTGCTAATCAACTAAAAACTTTAACGCCTGTTGGAATGGCAATAATTATTGTTGCTGAGGTAAAGTAAGCACGGGTATCAACGTCTATCCCAACTGTAAATATATGGTGGGCTCAAACAATAAAGCCTAATAAGCCAATAGCTATTATTGCTCAAACTATTCCTATGTAACCGAATGGTTCTTTTTTTCCTGAATAGTAAGCTACTACATGGGAAATTATTCCGAAGCCAGGAAGAATTAGAATATAAACTTCTGGGTGACCAAAAAATCAAAAGAGATGTTGGTAGAGAATGGGATCTCCCCCTCCTGAGGGGTCAAAGAATGTTGTATTTAGATTACGATCAGTTAATAATATAGTAATTCCAGCTGCAAGGACTGGGAGAGAAAGGAGAAGTAAAATAGTAGTGACGAAAATAGATCAAACAAAAAGAGGGGTCTGGTATTGGGAGATAGCTGGTGGTTTTATATTAATGATAGTGGTGATGAAATTAATTGATGCTAAAATTGAGGAAATACCAGCTAGATGTAATGAAAAAATAGTTAAGTCTACGGATGCTCCTGCATGAGCAAGATTGCTTGCAAGTGGTGGATAAACTGTTCAACCGGTACCGGCGCCTGCTTCTACACCAGCTGAGGCTAAAAGGAGTAGGAATGAAGGTGGTAATAATCAGAAGCTTATATTATTTATTCGTGGAAAAGCTATATCTGGGGCACCAATTATTAAGGGTACTAGTCAATTTCCGAATCCACCAATTATTACGGGTATTACCATGAAGAAGATTATTACGAAAGCGTGGGCAGTAACGATTACATTATAAATCTGATCATCCCCTAAAAGTGTTCCGGGTTGACTTAATTCCGTTCGAATAAGTAGACTTAGGGCTGTACCCACTATTCCTGCTCAGGCACCAAAAATTAAATATAGGGTACCAATATCTTTATGATTTGTAGAAAAAAATCAACGGTTAATTGCCACGGGTAAGATGACTGAATATTAAGTGGCGAATTGTAAATTCGTAAATAGAGGTTAAATTCCTCTTCTTACCAAGCCTTGTAGTAGAATATTACGTTGGGTTGCAAATCCAAAGACGGAGTCGAACATCTCCCGGGGCTTACTCTCCCGCCTTATCATATTAAACGGCGGGAGAGTAAGATTTAGGTAAAAGTTCGCTGGATTGGACGCTTAGCTGTTAACTAAGTTTTTACAGGATCGAGGCCTGTTTATCTAGAAGATTTTAGCTTAATAAAAGTGTTTGGGTTGCATTCAGAAGATGTAAGATAAAGTCTTGCAAATCTTATCAGAAATTAGATGGTTTTCACTTCTATTTAAAGCTTTGAAGGCTTTTGGTTTATTTAACCTAAATCTCTTAAATATTTATTATAAGAATGGTGGGTGTAAGGGGAAGGAGGAGGATGGAGATGGAGGAGGCGATTAGTAAGGTTAAATTGGGTTGGGATGGTATAGTTCGTCAGGTCGATATTGAGTGAATTGGATTTGGTGATATGGTTAGGGTTGTAGCGTAGCATAGACGTAAATAGAAGAATAAGCTGAGGAGGGTTGTTAGGGCTATAATGGTGGCTGGAATTGCTAGGTTTTGTTTGGTTAATTCTTGTAGAATTAATCATTTGGGTATGAATCCGGTGAGAGGTGGTAGTCCACCTAAAGAGAGGAGTGTTATTAGAGTAATAGTTGTTAGTAGGGGAGATTTAGTTGTTGAAATGGTGATGGAATTAATTTTTGTAGAGTTAAATATTTTAAATAGGAGGAAGGTTGTTAGGGTTATAATGATGTAGAGAATTAGGTTAAGTTGAGTAAGGTTAGGGGAATAATGTAAAATTGTAATTATTCAGCCTAGGTGGGCGATTGAGGAATAAGCTAGGATTTTTCGTAATTGTGTTTGATTAAGGCCTCCTCAACCTCCAATTAAGGCTGAGGAGATGCCTAGAAATAATAATAGATTTGGATTTAGTAATGGATAAAGTTGAAGGAGAATAGCGAATGGGGCAAGTTTTTGTCATGTTGTTAGAATAAGGCCTGTAGTAAGGTTTAATCCTTGGAGGACTTCGGGTAATCAAAAGTGTATGGGTGCGAGGCCAATTTTTAAAGCTAGTGCGATAGTAGTAAGTGTGGCAGAGGTTGGGTTAGATATTTCTAATAAATTTCATTCGCCTGAGGTTCAGGCGTTTGTTATGCTGGCAAATAAAAGGAGGGTTGATGCGGTTGCTTGTGTGAGGAAATATTTTGTTGTGGCTTCTACTGCTCGTGGATGGTGTTGATATATTATTAAGGGAATAATAGCTAGGGTATTGATTTCAAGGCCTATTCAAACTAAGAGTCAGTGAGATCCAATAAATGTAAGTGTGGTTCCTAGACCAAGGCTTGAGATAAAAATTGTTAATACTGTTGAATTCATTAGTATAGGAAGGATTTTAACCAACATGGTTGGGGTATGGGCCCAAAAGCTTAATTAGCTGACTGTACTTAGGAAATGGTATAATTGGGAATACCAAGAGTTTTGATCTCTTTGATATAGGTTCAAGTCCTATTTTTCTAGGGAAGTGGAAAGATTTTAACTTTCATTATTTACTCTATCAAAGTAATCCTTTAAATTCAGGCACATGTCCATTTGTTTTAGGTAAGTGGGGGGAGGCTTGCTAAGGCAAGTGGAATGGTGGCATGTCATAGGATTAGGGCTAGAGTGAGTGGTAAAAAGTTTTTTCATACAAGATGTATAAGTTGATCATAGCGGAAGCGAGGATATGAAGCTCGGATTCATAAGAAAATTAGGGTTAGGAGGGTTGCTTTTATTATTAGATTGAGTGTAGATATTTGGGGTATAATAGGATTATATGAAACACCTAAAAATAAAATTACAGATAGGGTATTTATTATAAGAATATTTGTATATTCAGCTAAGAAGAATAGGGCAAATGGTCCTCCTGCATATTCAATATTAAAGCCTGAGACTAATTCTGATTCACCTTCTGTTAAATCAAATGGAGCTCGGTTAGTTTCTGCTAGTGTTGAGATATATCATATAATAGCTAATGGTCAACCTGGAATTAATAGTCAGACTGTTTCTTGGGCTAAGTTAAATGTATGGAGTGTAAAACCTCCAGCAAAAATAATTATTGATAATAAAATTAAGCCAAGGCTAACTTCATATGAAATTGTTTGTGCGACAGCTCGTAGTGCTCCTATTAGGGCATATTTTGAATTGGATGCTCATCCGGATCCTAGGATTGTATATACGGTTAAGCTTGAGATTGCTAGGATAAATAGGAGGCCTAAATTTAGGTTAATAATTGAATGGGGGAGTGGGAGGGGTATTCATATTAGGAGGGCTAAGGTTAGGGCTAAGGTTGGGGTAATGAGGAATAATATAGGGGATGATGTGGAAGGACGGACGGGTTCTTTAATAAAGAGTTTGAGACCATCTGCAATTGGTTGAAGTAATCCATATGGGCCTACTACGTTTGGGCCTTTGCGTATTTGTATATATCCAAGAATTTTTCGTTCAATTAGAGTTAGAAAGGCTGTGGCTAACAGGATTGGGATGATGTAGGTAAGTGGATTAATGATGTAGAGTAAAATGGTTTTGAGCATTATTAAGGAGAGGATTTGAACCTCTGGATTAAAGGATTTAGGTCTTTTGCATTTACCAAGCTCTGCCACCTTAATAACCCTTATCTTGGGTTTTGTACCATTTTTTCTTATCTACTTTAGATAATTTCAGTAGATGAAAAAGGAGCTTACTTGGAGTATTGGCTCCATTTTTCCGGTCCTTTCGTACTAGGAAAAATTAATTCATAGATAGAAACTGACCTGGATTTCTCCGGTCTGAACTCAGATCACGTAGGACTATTAATCGTTGAACAAACGAACCCTTAATAGCGGTTGCACCATTAGGATGTCCTGATCCAACATCGAGGTCGTAAACCCTTTCGGCGATAGGGACTCTTGGAAAGGATTGCGCTGTTATCCCTAGGGTAACTTGGTTCATTGATCAGATATATTCTGGGTCATTTTTCGATAAATGTTTTATTAATTAGAATTGTTATTCTATTTTTTAAGTATTAAATACTCAGTCGATAAGGAGGCTTTTTTTTCCTCCTTGGTCACCCCAACCGAAAACAGTTAAGTTAGAAATATAGTATAAATGTTTATACCCATGGGAATTAATATTTTACATAAATTAGCTTAAGTGTTTGAAGCTCCATAGGGTCTTCTCGTCTAATGATAATATTCCCGCTTCTGCACGGGAAGATCAATTTCATTGATTAGAAAATAGAGACAGTTAAACTCTCGTGATGCCTTTCATACAGGTCTTCATTTAAAAGACAAGTGATTACGCTACCTTCGCACGGTCAAAATACCGCGGCCGTTAAACATTGTCACAGGGCAGGCGGGACCTCTTATAGTGGTGAAGCAAGAGGCGATGTTTTTGGTAAACAGGCGGAGTTTATGTTTGCCGAGTTCCTTTATTTTCTTTTAATCTTTCCTTATAACACTCCTGTGTAGGATTAACGAGTAATTAAATAGGTTTTTCTGGTTTAATATTAAATTTCTATAATTTTCTCAGTTTGAGGTCGTTTAATTATCAGTGATTTAATTCTTTCTGATATACACTAGTGTTGGGAGAGGTTTAACCTCTTATTACTCATTTTAGCATAAGTTCTTTTATAATTTTATAAAATAACCCAATATTAATTAAGGGGATTTTGAAATAGTATCTAAATTATAGGTTTAATTATGGGCTGGAGCTGTGACGCTTGCTTTACAGATGGCTGCTTTTAGGCCCACTGGGGAAAAGTCCTTGATAAGTATGATCATTATCCACCTTGAAAAGTTGTATCTTTGTTCAGAAAAGTTGTACCTTTTTTGAATAACTATTAATTTTTATGTTTAGTCTTTGGGAGATATTCTTAGTTGACGTTTAAAGATTAATGCAGAATTGAAGTTCTTTTTTTGGGTAACCAGCTATCACTAGGCTCGATAGGTTTGTCACCGCTACTCGGGAGTCTTTTCACCCTTTTGCCACAGAGATGAATTCGCTCTTTTATGCTGCTCTGGAGTAGCTCGTCTAGTTTCGGGATGATAGGCTTAAGGTCTCTTTGTCTAGTTAGTCTAGCTAAATCATGATGCAAAAGGTACGAGGTTTAATCTCTGCTTTTTTGTACTTTAGTTATTATTTCATTTCTTTTTCAACTTTCCCTTGCGGTACTTAAGTCTATTGCGCTTGGGTCTTTGTTCTGTCACCCATACTAAAAGTTATGAAATGTTTTAATTTTTTTGGAGAGTGTAGATTTAATTAATAAGGTTATGTTTAATGACTGGTTAGGCTAGTTTTAAGGTTCAAAGTGATCCAAATTGCATGGATATCTTCTCAGTGTAAGGGAGGTGCTTTGCTGATTTAGCTACACTTTGATTCCAAGTGCACTTTCCAGTACACTTACCATGTTACGACTTGCCTCCTCTTTTAATAAAATTTTTTTATATAATGGTAGTGTTTATGGCGAGGAGAGTGACGGGCGGTGTGTGCGCGCTTCAGAGCCAACTTCAGTAAAATATTCTTATTTCTTCTTACTGCTAAATCCACCTTGGAGTAATTTTTCAGTTTACTGTCCGTATTTTCTTAATAGAAAATGTAGCCCATTTCTTTCCACCCCATTCGCTACACCTCGACCTGACGTATGGGAGTTTAATTCTTTTTGCTTACTTTTATAACCTTCATAGGGTGAGCTGACGACGGTGGTATATAGGCGGTAATGGCAAGGGGTGGTGGGGTTTAACGGGGATTATCGGTTATAGAACAGGCTCCTCTAGGTGGGTTTGAAGCACCGCCAAGTCCTTTGGATTTTAAGCTAGCGCTTGTAGTATTCTGGCGAATAATAAGGTAAATTATTATCTAATTTTATGGGTAGGCATAGTGGGGTATCTAATCCCAGTTTGGGGCTTACCTGTCGTGGTGTCAAGAGTTCTATTATTTTATAAAGTTACTTTCGTAATTGATTATTTCATTCATAAATACGTATAACAGTTTGATGATATCTTAACTTTAATTGTTCAAGATTTTTTTAAACCACCCTTTACGCCGGGGATATTAATTTGGGTTACTCGTATAACCGCGGTGGCTGGCACGAGATTTACCAATCCTATTTTACTTTAACTGATTCAAGCTTGCGATTATGGAATCAATGTTTATTACTGCTGAAATCCCTTGGGGGTGTGGCTTAGCAAGGTGTCTTGGGCTACATTTTGTGTGCCTAATACCAGCTCCTTATTAATTAATAGATTAATAAGGGCATTCTCACGGGGATGCTGAAACTTGCATGTATAATTATAGTTATAATTAATATTAAGGCCAGGACCAAACCTTTTGTGCTTGTGGAAAGGTTTATTTTTCAATCTTAGTATCTTCAGTACTAAACTTTAAATTAAGCTACACTAGC